AAATTCTCTCAATTTCAATTTGACATAAATAGGCGTTTCCATTTTCAAATTTCAAATGGAATTTATAAGATCGTTCTAGTAGACAATATTTCAATTCTCATTTTCAAAGTGGGGGGGCGGAAGTTACGTATACAAATACAAGAATTTCTTAACTACATGTACATCCGTAGTTATATATATTACTATATATAATGTAATACAATAAATAAAGAAGGAGGATTTCAAATGCGAGATCTAAAAACATATCTTTCCGTAGCACCGGTACTAAGTACTCTATGGTTCGCTTCGTTAGCAGGTTTATTAATAGAGATTAATCGTTTATTTCCAGATGCATTAACATTTCCCTTTTTTTCATTCTAGTTATTAACATCAGAAAGGGGTGAAAAATTTTAGAGATACGATCAACGATCGGGGACTAATCCCCCCCCTTTTTTTTCTAATTCATTCTAAAAAAATAATTAGAAAAAAGTGGGGGGGGGCGAAAGGTCATAAAAATGAGGGTTCAGGATCCAATTAAATTAGTAATAGAACAAAAAAAGTGTTGCTAGGGAAAGAGTATCCGATGAGATACTTAAAAAAAAATACTCTACAAAGATTTTAAGTTTTCACAAAATCATTGTATTGCTTATTATTTAATTTTTATTTAATTACTAATTAATATTAATTGCAACGAAATATTTCAAAATTTTTTTTAGTTAACAACTTCTATTTTTTTGGTTCTTGTTCTTTCTGGATCCTAAAAATAAAATAGAAGATTGGGGTGAATCATAAATCCAAAGGAGGTTTCATGGCCAAGGGTAAAGATGTTCGAGTAACAATTATTTTGGAATGTACCAGTTGTGTTCGAAATGATATTAAGAAAGAATCCGCGGGAATTTCCAGATATATTACTCAAAAGAATCGGCATAATACCCCTAGTCGATTGGAATTGAGAAAATTCTGTCCCTATTGTTATAAACATACAATTCACGGGGAAATCAAGAAATAGATAAAATTGAGTGCTTGTATGTCACCTTTTATTTTAAGAAAAGGAATAATGCTAGTATCTATATATTATTACATATATATAAATATAAACAAATAAATCAATAGAAAGAAATCTAATCCTATATTCTTAATTCTATATAGAAACTCTATCCTATATAGAAATATAAATCGTTTTTATTTTGATCCGATCAAAATAGGATTTTAGAGATTAGGATTTTATAGAGATAAGGAATAAAAAAATTATGAATAAATCTAAGCGACTTTTTACTAAATCCAAGCGATCTTTTCGTAGGCGTTTGCCCCCGATCCAATCGGGGGATCGAATTGATTATAGAAACATGAGTTTAATTAGTCGATTTATTAGTGAACAAGGAAAAATATTATCTAGACGGGTGAATAGAGTTACTTTAAAACAACAACGATTAATCACTATTGCTATAAAACAAGCTCGTATTTTATCTTTGTTACCTTTTCTTAATAATCAGAAACAATTTGAAAGAAGTGAGTCGACCCCTAGAACTACTAGCCTTAGAACCAGAAAAAAATAGACTTATTCTTCAATTGAATAACAATTCCAATCTGAAGGAATTAAAAAAGAGATTAACATTTTGTTCGAAAAATCCAATCAAGAATCAAAATTTGATTGTTATGTCTGTGTCTGTCAGAAAACAAAAAAAGAAAAGAATTCTCGAAAAGAAAAAGAATAACTTAACTCTTTTTTTAGCGACTATATACTCTCGTTTTGTTTTGACGACTTTTTTATAATACTAATTTCTACTCTACCTTCCCCGAGCTCATTCTCCTTAGAACTCTATTTCAAATATTTTAGTGGATTTCTTCCAATCCCCTTATTCTTTTATCTCATTCGAAATCGTATAAAGACAACTCCTATTTAATAGAGCTATTTGTGCAAGTATTTTCCGATTAAGAAGTAATTGCTTTTTGTACAGATTGTGTATGAATCGGTTATAACTATAGAATACCCCCATTTCGTGAATTACGGCATTTATTCGAGTGATCCATAAGCGCCGAAAATCCCTTTTTCTTTTACCCCTATCCCGATGAGCCGAAACTAAAGCTCTTATTCTCTGTTGAGTCATAGTTCGTGTAAGTCGTGAATGAGCCCCTCGAAAGCTTGATGCAAATAAACGAAGTTTTGTTCTACGCCTCCGAGCTATATATCCGCGTTTAATTCTAGTCATTGAATAAATCAAACTTTGATGAATAACTAATTCTTTTTTTAGTTATTCTTTTCCCCTTTACTAGTCTATTAATAACCAAACGAATTATTCCAATGTATAAAAAAAAATTCCAATGGCTTTTGCTACTCTAACCTTCCCCACCACTACTTTTTGCTAGGTATTTTGCTTTGCTTTGAATGGATAAATAGTGGGTTCCATCGTTTCTATGGTTACTTCTAAAACGGTGAGGTCCTCTCTATACACCGGAGCTCCTTCTTTTAATTAATCAATACTATTGGTAACTTGTACAATTCACATTCTTTGGCTCTACCCCATCAATATTCCAGTAATAGGTCTTTCACAATGAGATCCACTTTATACAGTAACGGTATTTCATTTGTAAAATTGATTTGGTCGTTTACCTTGTTAGTCCGTTCTTTTCTTTCAAGAGTGGATTTAATAAAAAATGGAATTTCCCCCGCTTAATGGATAACCATTTGTTATCATTGGGGGTTTTCTAAAAAATGGAGTTGATTGGATTTGCACCAATGTAAACCATAAGTTTCAGACACAATAGAAGATATGAACGATCTATCTTTTTTAAATAATGAATCGAGTTCCTCCATTCTATTTTATTCACAGGTACTGATCCTTGATATTTCAAAAAGAATTTCCTTTTTGTGTCTCAGTCTATGATCTAAACGAGTCGCACATACACCCGAGTACATGTTCCTCGTCGCTGAGGGCATCCCCGAAGCGCTGGGGATTTCGTGACATTTCGGATTGGCTGTCTTGTATTTCTAATAAGTTGTTTAATGGTTGGCATACGGAATCATATAAATAATGGGCTGGTTTAGATTAGTTCTAACCGGTTAATTCTGAATTACTTCTCTTCAAGATTCTCTTCAATATATTTTTTTTTATATTGAAGAGAATATGAAACTAAACCTTTAATCTAAAAAGATATAAAATTAGAAATTGTAGATTTGCATGAAATCGCTCCTATTTTTTATTGAACCGCGACAAGATCAACAATTCCATGAGCTTGGGCTTCTGTTGCTGACATAAAAACATCCCTTTCCATGTCTTCGGATACAACCCATATAGGTTTGCCCGTTCTTTGTACATAAACCCTTGTGATAGTTTCGCGAAGTTTTAGTAGTTCTTCCGCTTCCAAGATAAATTCTCCCGTTTGTGCCTCATAAAACGAACTAGCGGGTTGATGGATCATTACCCTGATGATATAATAGAAAATTTTCTTCTATTTCGCAGAATGAGGCGAGATAACCAAAAAAACAGAGAAAATTGAATAACCGTACAGGCTTTTTTGTGCATTGCATACGGCTCCACAATGGAATTTACTTTTTTTACCTTTCCTTTTGGCGAAAGAAAAAAAAATATAGGTTGTATTATACGCAGATCCAGAACTCATCCAATTACCATCCTTCTTTTTTGTAGGAGTTAAAAAAATACTATGATGGTTCCGTTGCTTTATATATCATTTTTTTGCTTTGTCTATGATTCAGCAATCCCAAAGTGTCTTTTTTTTTTTTTATATATAAATTTTTTCAATAAGCTTCCGGTGTGAAAACAAAGTTTGTGACGCTGAGATGTGCCCGAATAGGTAAGATATCATTTGAAATACCCCTTCCTTATCTCATACTACTCTTTCAATATATAATCTAATTTTTTTAATCTAAAAAATTTCATATCGAATTCGAAGTGCCATGCTATTATTACTTAACTAATTCATATTTTCGATGGCGAAGGCATAGTATTTTTTTCTCGAAAATAAAAAAACTCATTGGCGCCAAGCGTGAGGGAATGCTATACGTTTGGTAATTGCTCCTCCGACTAGGATAAAGGATGCTATTGAAGCGGCCAATCCCATGCATATTGTCTGTACATCGGGTCGCACAAATTGCATAGTATCATAAATAGCCATTCCAGATATTACCCATCCACCAGGAGAGTTTATAAACAAATAAAGATCTTTGGTATCCTTTTCTATACTGAGATATATCATAAGACTAATAAGTTGATTCGAGATTTCGGTATCAACCTCTTGGCCTAAAAAAAATAATCTTTCTCGATAAAGTCGGTTGATTAGGATAAAATTTTATTCCTTAGGAGCCGTACAGGCACCTTTTGATGCATACGGTTCAACAAAAATTGTGAAAAAATCAATGTGTCGATTCCAACCCCCTTTTTTTTTCATAGAAGGTTTTTCTTTCTAACTTATAACGGAAGGACTTGCTCCCAAAAGTCAAAGAAAAAATCTGTTTTGGCCCCTTTTATTAGATATTATAATCCTATAATAAAACGATTGATTAAGCCTGTCAGACTAACTTGATTCGTTGATATTTTTTTTTCATCGAGATTCAGTTGAAATGTCGATGGTTTTTTCTTGTTCCTGAACGGGCTTCTTCCTTTTTTTGATTCCATTTTTTAGGTTTATGCTCTACCCCGAGTAAAAGGAAAAATTTGCCCGATTTTGATTTGCACATATAGGACAAATGAACCAAATACCGCATCTTTTTTTACTACTCCTTCTTTTTTTTTCAATTCATTTCTTTCACATGTCTTCTGTCAACTAGTCAACAAATTTTTCATTATATTATTTGATTTGAGCAACAGTCTGTTTTAGATCACCCTGTTTCAAAAATTTTTTTTTTAGAATTTTTATCATAATTTTGCATATTATATAAGTAGTAATATCAATTGGGTTTTTACTAAACGGAGCCTGGATACTTCATTTTATTAGTCCGATCACGTAAACCATAAAAAAAATTTGATAATCTAATATCAATCTAAATACTCCCTGCATTTAATTCCACTTTATTTTTTGCGCTTCGCGTTACAAATTTTTGATAATTCAATCAATCTTTTTGGGCAAAACAGAGGATATCTCGATCGAGGGAGAAAATGGGTAAATCCCATATAGCCCAATATATCTGACAAGTCGCACTATATGTCAACCCAAGATGTATCTCCTTCTCCAGGACTTCGAAAAGGTACTTTTGGAACGCCAATAGGCATGAAATGAAAAAAAAAGAGAATGAAGTTCTCTATTTCACTTTGATGTGGAAACGTAAAACTGGGGGTTTCGTTTTTTAATACTATTATCCTTTTTTCCTACTTTATTAATCATATTTAAATTAATCATATTTAATACATAAGTTGAATAAGCTAAAATAAAATATAAAATAAAAGTAAAGGAAATTTTTTACGAACGGGCTTCTGAATGATGAACAACAATAGCTATCTTGGTTCATATAAAATAGGATTCACCCCCATTGCGTATTGGTACTTATCGGATATAGAATAGATCCGCTTCCCTTTTTTCTTATGAATCGAATTGTTCCATTATTACTAACAGAATAGAACAAATATTAATCCTTTCTCCGAAATAATTACCTAAAAAAGGGGGGTCCGTAGCATAGTTTTTTCCAATGCAATAAAGTTACATAGTGTCTATTTTTCGTTGATAAAGGGGTATTTCCATGGGTTTGCCTTGGTATCGTGTTCATACTGTTGTATTGAATGATCCCGGTCGTTTGCTTTCTGTTCATATAATGCATACTGCTCTGGTTGCTGGTTGGGCCGGTTCGATGGCTCTATATGAATTAGCAGTTTTTGATCCCTCCGACCCTGTTCTTGATCCAATGTGGAGACAAGGTATGTTCGTTATACCTTTCATGACTCGTTTAGGAATAACCAATTCGTGGGGCGGTTGGAATATTACAGGAGGGACTATAACGAATCCGGGTCTTTGGAGTTACGAAGGGGTAGCCGGAGCACATATCGTATTTTCTGGCTTGTGCTTCTTGGCAGCTATTTGGCATTGGGTATATTGGGATCTAGAAATTTTTTGTGATGAACGTACAGGAAAACCTTCTTTGGATTTGCCCAAGATTTTTGGAATTCATTTATTCCTTTCAGGAGTGGCTTGCTTTGGTTTTGGCGCATTTCATGTAACAGGATTATATGGTCCTGGAATATGGGTATCCGACCCTTATGGACTAACCGGAAAGGTCCAACCCGTAAACCCGGCGTGGGGCGTGGAGGGCTTTGACCCTTTTGTTCCGGGAGGAATAGCCTCTCATCATATTGCAGCAGGGACGTTGGGTATATTAGCGGGCCTATTCCATCTTAGTGTTCGTCCGCCTCAACGTCTATACAAAGGATTACGTATGGGCAATATTGAAACCGTCCTTTCCAGTAGTATTGCTGCAGTCTTTTTTGCAGCTTTTGTTGTTGCTGGAACTATGTGGTATGGTTCTGCAACTACTCCCATCGAATTATTTGGTCCTACTCGTTATCAATGGGATCAGGGATACTTTCAACAAGAAATATATCGAAGAGTTAGTGCGGGACTGGCTGAAAATCAAAGTTTTTCAGAAGCTTGGTCTAAAATTCCTGAAAAATTAGCTTTTTATGATTATATTGGTAATAATCCAGCAAAAGGGGGGTTATTCCGAGCGGGTTCAATGGACAATGGGGATGGAATAGCTGTTGGATGGTTAGGACATCCCGTCTTTAGAAATAAAGAAGGGCGTGAACTTTTTGTACGTCGTATGCCTACTTTTTTTGAAACATTTCCGGTTGTTTTGGTAGACGGAGACGGAATTGTTAGAGCCGACGTCCCTTTTAGAAGGGCAGAATCAAAATATAGTGTCGAACAAGTAGGTGTAACTGTTGAGTTTTATGGTGGTGAACTCAATGGCGTGAGTTATAGTGATCCCGCAACTGTAAAAAAATATGCTAGACGGGCTCAATTGGGTGAGATTTTTGAATTAGATCGTGCTACTTTGAAATCCGATGGTGTTTTTCGTAGCAGTCCAAGAGGTTGGTTTACTTTTGGACATGCTTCGTTTGCTCTACTTTTCTTCTTTGGACACATTTGGCATGGTTCTAGAACCCTCTTCAGAGATGTTTTTGCTGGTATTGATCCAGATTTGGATGCTCAAGTGGAATTTGGGGCATTCCAAAAACTTGGAGATCCAACTACAAAAAGACAAGCAGTCTGATGCAACATTTCTTTTTTTCTTCTAGTTTCTGTTTGCGATTTTATTTAATATAGGGTACTGCAGGAATCTTGATTTAAACCGCTGCCGTTTCTTTGATTCTTTTTCTTTTTTTCTTTATCCAGAGGGATACTCCCAAGTAAACAAAACAGGTATGAAAGCTATAATTGTAAACCACGATCAAATTTATGGAAGCATTGGTTTATACATTTCTCTTAGTATCCACTTTAGGGATAATTTTTTTCGCTATTTTTTTTCGGGAACCACCTAAAATTTCAACTAAAAAATGAAATAATTTTTCATTATCTTCATTGACGTAATCAGCCTCCAAATATTTGGAGGCTGATTACGTCAACTAGTCCCCGTGTTCCTCGAATGGATCTCTTAGTTGTTGAGAGGGTTGCCCAAAGGCAGTATATAGAGCATACCCAGTAAAACTTACAAGTAACCCAGATATAAAGATGGCGACTAGGGTTGCTGTTTCCATTATTATAGAATTGAAAGACCACAATGGATCTATGCTAAGATCGTTTATTTACAACGGAATGGTATACAAAGTCAACAGATCGTAATGAATACAAAATAAGATTTATGGCTACACAAACTGTTGAGGATAGTTCTAGATCTGGTCCAAGAAGCACTACTGTAGGGAAGTTATTGAAACCATTGAATTCCGAATATGGTAAAGTAGCTCCTGGATGGGGAACGACCCCTTTGATGGGTGTTGCAATGGCTCTATTTGCGGTATTCTTATCTATTATTTTGGAGATTTATAATTCTTCTGTTCTACTGGATGGAATTTCAGTGAATTAGACTGAGAAGAATCTGGAAGTCCCTTTAGCTGGATACAAAAAAGTAAAGTATGTAGGTCTAAAAATTTTAGCCTATTCTCCTTTGGTAGTTCGACCGCGAAATTTTTTTTCTGCATTGTATATTTCCGGAATATGAGTGTGTGACTTGTTAGAATTGACCCTATGGATAGTACAGAGAATGGGATCTGTCATCTTTATCAAGATGGTTTTACTTCGTCGGATATTCATTCGAGTATCCGGAGCACGAAATAGATCAAATAGATCACAAAGTATTCGAACTATGATTCATACTTAATACTCAGACCTCGTAGCCGGACTTCTTTCCGTTCTATCTTATAAACTTTAATAAATCAAAATATTTTTCTGCTTTTAAACTCTTATTTGGATCAAAGGATAAGCGCTTCTTTGTATTTTATTTTTTTAGTCATTATAGCTATTTTTTTGATTGAATAAGTGATGATCCAATGGTTCTCACTCAGTGAATTTTGGACTTTGAAGGTTTCATTGAATTATCGTGGTTCTCGTATGAATCTGAGGTTTCAATTGATTAGTTAAGTAGGGTCTTAACAAGAGAATTCCTATCAATAATAAAGAAAACAAGAAGAAATCCCCATTCCCCGTTCCATACAAATACCAAATAAAAAAGGCAATAAAGATAGGTAATCTAGAAGATTCAAGAGGCCTGTAACGATCAACACAACATAAAGACGAATGAGCTGACTTGATTTTTTGGCATTTAACCACAAAGAAGAGCTTTCGCATTTTGACTCTTTCATATCTTTTAATAATATTGAATGAGAGAGAAGTTTAAAACTTTATATTCCATATCCGTTTCAATCAGTATGTGGTTCTTTTTTTTTTGTTTGAGCTGTACGAGATGAAATTCTCATATACAGTTCTTGGAGGGGGAGTAACCTTGGTTTACCTATCTCAATAAAGTTTATGATTGGTTCGAAGAACGTCTTGAGATTCAGGCGATTGCAGATGATATAACTAGTAAATATGTTCCTCCGCATGTCAACATATTTTATTGTCTAGGAGGAATTACCCTTACTTGTTTTTTAGTACAAGTAGCTACGGGATTTGCTATGACTTTTTATTACCGTCCAACTGTTACTGAGGCTTTTGCTTCTGTTCAATATATAATGACTGAAGCTAACTTTGGTTGGTTAATCCGATCAGTTCATCGATGGTCGGCAAGTATGATGGTCCTAATGATGATCCTGCACGTATTTCGTGTATACCTCACCGGCGGTTTTAAAAAACCTCGCGAATTAACTTGGGTTACTGGTGTGGTTCTGGGTGTATTGACCGCATCTTTTGGTGTAACAGGTTATTCTTTACCTTGGGATCAAATTGGTTATTGGGCAGTCAAAATTGTAACAGGTGTACCTGACGCTATTCCGGTAATCGGATCGCCTCTTGTAGAATTATTACGCGGAAGTGCTAGTGTTGGACAATCCACTTTGACTCGTTTTTATAGTTTACACACTTTTGTATTACCTCTTCTTACGGCCGTATTTATGTTAATGCATTTCCTAATGATACGTAAGCAAGGTATTTCTGGTCCCTTATAAATAATATAGATTCTAGATATTTGTAATTACTCATTTATCTTATTACTTGGTGAAGGACCAATAGTATTTTATTGCTAGAAATATGGATTATTAAAAAAATAAGACATGTATTTGGATATTTCCCTTCAACTACACAATATTTTATTATGTTTTTGACATAAAAAGTTGAAGGGAATTCTATAAAGAGAAAATGGATTATGGGAGTGTGTGACTTGAACTATTGATCGGGCCGTGCAGAAATATGACTTTATCTGCTACATTGGAATTCATAACCAAATGTGTCTTTGTTCCAACCGCTGTGTAAGCCCCATACAGGGGATAGGCTGGTTCACTTGAAGAGAATCTTTTCTATGATCATACCCGACGATGTCGTGGATGAGTGGGCTCCGTAAAATCCAGTAGATTAAGGGATGGAA